CCCATATCTTTATTGTTAATGTAATGAGCCTATCCTCTCTTGTCATATTCCAAAATGAAATCAAAATATCAAACGGAATCACTAATCCAAGACCAAAATATTTGGAGGACTCTTCTGACCAAACAAAACAAAAAATATGTAATTGTCAGCAAAGTTGTTTACTTTTTTTAATCCAAGAAGTTTTTTTACTTTATACACAATAGGTCATCGATTCAGCATTGGCTAAAAAAGGGGATAAAATCCCCAATAAGTAGTTCAAATCATTTTATCGATATGAGTGTTCTATATTGATAAAATATATATTTATTTTTTTGAAACCGTCTCTATATTAACATAGTGGTAGAAAGAGTACCATGCCGCGTCTGGACTTCAAACAGTTTAGCTTTAACCATGTTAATGGTCCCGCATTATTGGTTGATAGAGAATCAAAGTAGATTTTCCAATAAATTACGAAATGCTATAGTTCTTACATATGATTTCTGAATTTATTCAGAAGTAATTCGCGAGATCATGCACCCCTCTTTCTTAGGTATAACTTTCCTAGTTATAACAGAAAAAGTACATCTGGTTGGATCCAGCCTATTCTTGAAATAAACAACTCGCACACACTCCCTTTCCAAAAAAGATCAACACCCCAAGCACTACACTTAGATTTATTAGATTTGTTGCTAAAATATCGGTATTAAACCCGAAACTCCCGGCGGATGGCCAGTGGCCCAAAGAAACGAAAGAATCGGTTACATTTTTCATATGATATGATCTCCTCGTATAGATAGACTAAAAAATCGAACAGAGTTCTTTTTGTATTACTTTGCCCTCTTTATATATATAATATATATTTCTTTCTAGTTTCCTACTTTCTAAATCGAATTAAAAATCTATTTGATTTAGAAATCATGAATTACCCTCTTGCTTGCAACCTCTCTTAAAAACTAAAAGAGGTCTACCAACACAAACGGGAAGGATGAAAGCGAGTTGGTATGCTAATTCCTCATCCGCAAATCAGCCCTTCCCGTGGGTTATTTTCTCAACGAATAAGTAATTCTAGAAATGAAATCCTTATATAATTCGAAAAAGCAAAGCACAAATCCAAGGCAATATGAAAAAATTTTTTCATATTTCTAATCTAAATATTAAACAAAAGGATTAGCAAATAAAAGTGCTAATGCTACAACCAGGCCATAAATTGTTAAAGCTTCCATAAAAGCTAGACTAAGCAATAAAGTACCTCGTATTTTTCCCTCCGCCTCAGGCTGTCTCGCAATACCTTCTACAGCTTGACCCGCAGCAGTACCTTGACCAACTCCAGGTCCAATAGAAGCAAGCCCTACAGCCAATCCAGCAGCAATAACGGAAGCGGCAGAAATCAGTGGATTCATGATAAGTTCCTCGTACCAAAAAAAAAATGGTTAATGATACATTCAACCAATGAACTATGACTTAATTATTCCATGCTACGATTCGTCCAGTCGAAGTAACTACGAACTTCGAATTCAAGTAATAACATTCTTGAATAATCAAAACTACTTTGATATCTCTTTTTTAGTTTCTCTCGAGAAAGTCTTTATGAATCCATACAACTTTTGATTTTCTGTTTCTTTGTCCCGAACCGCTTTTTGAATTCTTCGATTTTTTTATTGACTTCATCCATTTATTAATTCAACTCACAGTCACAGATTAGACAGAAGGATTTCTATAGAATCCCCATCTACATTCACATTCGATTAGTAGGTCAAATTAGATATATCTTTAGCTCGTATATAACAAGTCAATATCTAATATCACATATACATGTCTTTCTTCCACAATGTAAACCAACTCTTTCTTCATCTTCAATTCAATCAGATTTGCTAAGGATGCGTCTAATGCTTGACAAGAGTTAACTTATAGTCATTCAATTCTATATACCTAGTTCGACCTCCCCTCTACAAACCTTTTATGAATCCCCTTTTTATAAATTAACCTTTCCCTTCCCCATTGTTTATCATTATCTTGCAACCTAAATGGATAAGATAATCAATGGATAAATTGATTGGGGCGAATCGTTGCATAGAAATTGATTTGATTGATCTAAGTTCATACAATTTATTATTTATTAATATTTTCGTTTGGTCAATCGTTGAATAAAATCAACTGAAAAAGGGAATCATTCTATAGAACATCCTTTTTTATTTAATAAGACGTCGTAATACCACAGTAATACCACAAGACTTCTTCGTCAAATTACGACTCCGAATAGTTAATAGTCGGATTCGATGACCAATCTAATTCATTGAAGGAAAGGTAGGATTATGATATAAATGGACAAAAGGTAATTTTAGGAAAAAGATCTTTGAGATCTCTTTCCTTTTTTCAATTCTCTACTCTAATATCAATATTGTATTGTAATCTTTATTGTAATATTTTTTTCTATAACTCTAGATCATATATTAGTTGTATATTTTCATTTCATTCACTAAGTCAATTTTTTTAGCCACGCACACATTGTCTTAGGTTAAAC